TTGCCTATCTTTTCTTTAATCTCAGGCGAAATACGATCGGGGGGGGCCAATTCAAACCCCTCCGGTAAAATAAGAACAGCCCCCACATTCAAAGCTCCCCTTTTACCATTAGCAAGAACTTGTTTCACCTGCATATCATAAGGAATTCGAACAACTGCTTCAAATACAGTATCGGGAAGTACCGCTTGTGGAACCTCGATATCCACGGGCTTATTAGCTAAATGGCAATTGGCACATACAATACGACCAGTTGCTTCTCGCGGATTTTCATAACCCTGCTGTGCAAAAATGGGGTATGCGTTTGAAATGGGTGCTCGAATTATTATATATATCATGAGCGATACGGAAATGGATCGAGTAATCTCTTCTTTTATCCAAGAAACGGCATTTTTAGTTTGCATGGTCCAATCATTGATTCTGAAAATTTCTACAATAAAAATTGGGTAGGTCACTCGTGCAGTTCCCTATCCACGATTCTGCTATTTACTGAAATAACTTTACTGGAATATTAGGAATAATCCGGGTAGAAAGAAAAATAAGAAAAATAAGAATAATAAGTCAAATTTTTAATGTTTAGCTTTTGTACAAAGTATTTTCTAATGGGATCGGGAGATCATTTTTTCAGTCATTCATTGAATGATAAATCACTACAAGTGACGGAGATACACGATTTAAATAACGGAAAATCCAATATTTGAAAATGGTATCTAGAATGACTGGAAAAGTGGAAACAAGACCGGATAGAATTTGTTCATTATGAGCAAATCCAAAATCTTTATAGACAGAACCAATCATTAGTTCCCAACCATGAGGCGAATGAAATCCTATACATAAATCAGTTAATAAAAGAATAGAAAAAGCTTTTATTGTGTCGCTTAAGTTATATATGAATTCTTGAACCCAAGAGTTAAGAATAAGAAGTTCTTGATTACCTATAATAGAATAACCACTTAGCATAACGAAACAGATTATATTTGTCGAGAAGTGCAAAATCGTATGGATACAATCCTGATTGTGCGTCTTGATCAATTGGACCATTTCTTTGTAGATTCCGATACGAAGGTTTTGTAAACGTGTTTCCGGGTATTCCTTTATCATTTCATCCAAGAGGAACAATTCCTCCAATTCTATGAATTTTTGTAGGATACTCTTTTCTTGAATATCAGTCAAGAAAATTTCGGATTGCCAAGTATTCCACGAATTAGTAACCCAAGATTCCAGACTTTTCTTAAATGAGAAAGAAATCCACCAGGGCAAAAATACTATAGATGTAAGATAAAGAAGAGGAATCAATGCTTTCTTTTTTGCCATTTTTCATTTTTCGTCTTTAATGAATTCACCTTCACCCCATTCGTTAACTCTATTAATATTTCTATCAAGTCTAAATTCTATCACAAATCCTAGAGAAATCTATTCCTCCGTTTTTTATTTGTGATTTGGGAGTTAGTTCTTGAATTTAGAAAGAATACAGAAATAGAATAAGAAATAGAAATAAAACAGTCCACTTCCAATTCGAATGAAGGAAAAAAAAATATTGTTTCCAAAGATATCCATTGATAAAATTCGAAGCAATTAGTGCTTTCGATGAATGCACGAAGGAGGGCCACTTCAAGTAATGAATATTTTCATTTTAGTCAGATTTCGAAACGAAAGAATGCCCTTTCTATCATCTATCAAAATATCAAATATTTCGAAAAAAAAAAATTCTTGAATTTTTTCTGTTTTTTTTTCATTTTTAAAAAAGTATTCATTCTTCAGTTCATTTTTTTCTTTTTCAAAATCCTTCAATTGGTACACGCAAAAAAGAAGCCAATTCCGCCGCTTTTTGTTCCATTTCTCGTGGAGTCAAATTCTCATCAGTACGAGTCAAGGGAATGGACCCCTGTCCTCCGATTTCCATATAAAGGACACGACGAGTATAAATACCCTCTTTAACTTCTGTTCTGATAGACTGAATGTCTTTCATAAGGAATCGGAGAAAAATACGACGATTTTTTCCCGGAAATCCCCAGCGAAAAATACACACTATTCCTTGTTTTCTATCGAATCGATCATAACCACTACCTACACTCCACGAAATTGTACACCACAAATAGAAGCTAATAAAGAGACCCGCGATTCCATAGAACGACATCACGATCCCTTGTGGAAAAAAAAGCATTTGCTGAAACGGAAATAAAGGTATCCAATTTCTACCGAGATAACTGGAAGTTCCAATCAATAAGAACCCTAATGAACCTAAAAAAAGGATAAAGGCCCAACAGAAATTACTTGTTTTTCGAGACCCTGTTCTAAGTTCTATCCATATACGTTCTGATCGCCAACCCATACTAGTAAATCCAGTTGTATTTTATTGGAATTGGGAGAACCAAATGAATTTGAGTTTTATTTTTTGGTTTCCCGAAGTAACGCTCATCAACTAGTACTATTCTGATGGAAACCTTGGGGAGTAATTCATCGAATTTCTTATAGATCGAAAAAAAGAATAGATGAGATTTGTCCCTACTGCCCGTATCTAAAAAATCTTGTTTTTTTGAACATGAATAAATAACGAAGCCATTGCAATTGCCGGAAATACTAGGCCCACTAAAGGCACAAAAACAGAAGGTAAGTTGCTGAGAATTGTCATAGAATGGGTACCTCGATTTAATATTTGTATTTTTTATATTAACATTTTGGTTCGATGTTATAAAGATATTTTTTAGAATTCATGTAGAATTATACTCCTATATAATTCTACTAAACATATCTAAGTAAGTATATAGATAGTATATATATCTATGTATATTATAAAAATAAAAATATCTATATCTATATATTATATAGATATAGTTATATAGATATAGATATTATATATAGATATAGATATTATATAGAAAAAATAGATAGAAAAAAAAAGAAAATAAAAAAGAAGGGAACAATGAAATACCTTTTATTCCTCTTGCCTAAATTCGTGGAAGAAAGAATTTTTTATAGATTTTTCCTGATTAGTAATCAGGAAAAGAGGAATATCGATAAAAAAAATTATCCACATCCCATGATTCTTTCTACAGTTAAATCTTATGTTACCAAAGAAAAATTCATTATTTGGATTTTGAATTTGATTGCCATAAACGAATCCTATAAACTAAATAATTACGCGCTCGTCACAAAATAATAATAAATATTAAAATAATAATAAATATTTTAATTTAAAGCTCTACTTGATTTCATTTTGAGTCAAAGGAAAGAAAGCATGGAGCTGAAATAACTCACTCAGAACGCCCTTTAAAGGTTTACGCGGTACGATTGAATCGAACAAGCCCTTATCGAATAAATATTCAGCCGTTTGTGAACCTTCAGGTACTGTCTTATTTAATGTTTGTTCAATTACTCTTTTACCCGCAAATGCAATGTAGGCGTTGGGTTCGGCAATAATGATATCCCCCAACATACCAAAACTAGCGGTTACCCCACCAGTAGTAGGAGATGTAAGGATCGATACATAGAATAACTTTTTATTTGCTTGATAATCATATAAAGCAGAAGATATTTTAGCCATTTGCATCAAACTCAAACTTCCTTCTTGCATACGTGCTCCTCCGGAAGCACACACTAGAATAAGAGGTAAAAATTGATTGGCAGCATATTCGATCAAACGGGTGATTTTCTCACCTACTACAGATCCCATACTACCCCCCATAAACTGAAAATCCATAACCCCAATTGATACGGGAATACCATTTAGTTGACCTGTGCCTGTTTGAACAGCCTCGGTTAATCCTGTCTTTCTTTGATATGAATCAATACGATCTTTATAGGGTTCCTCCTCCGAATCAAATTCATCAAATTCAATGGGATCCAGAGAGACCATGTCTTCATACATAGGATTCCAAGTACCTGGATCAATCGAAAGTTCGATTCTATCTGAACTGCTCATTTTCAAATGATATCCACATTGTTCACAAATATTCATTTTTGATTTCAAAAATTTTTTATAATTTAATCCATAACAATTTTCGCATTGAACCCACAAATGACTGTATTTTTGAGTCTCATCTAGATCATTAGAATCTTCTTCTATAGTGAAAACACTATCATTTGTGTTGCTAGTTATTATACTTATACAGGAACTCTCGCTTTCACTACTGTTTCTGTCCGCACTACAAATGGAACTATAAATGTAACTGTTGTCACTATCACTTAAAATAGAACTATCAATACCAGTTTGAGAACGAAGATAACTGTCAACACAACTATTAATGTGATTATTCCAAGTATATTTAGTATCATACATGGAACGATCATAGTGAGTCTCGTCACTCTTAGATATAGATACATTATTCAGATAACTAGAATTCTTATAACTATAAAAATAACTTTCTGGTTCACTTAGAAAAGAATGATCATTGTCAATCTCAAAAATTTGATTTTCAATATCCAAATATATGGAATAACTGCCCCTATTACTATCCCTAACTAAAAAAGTTTCATCAGATATGAGACTCCGAATGTCACTGACGCCGACTAAATAATCAACATTACTGTAACTCGAATTGTCACTATCACTCCAACCATGAATGTTTTTATCCATATCAGTTATAATTGGGTCTTCTTCACTTACATCGATATTTTCAATAGGATCAAAACTATCCATTGATTTAGTTAGCCCACACCCGTATTCTAACTCTCTGTTAAACAACATCGAATTGAACCACCATTTTTCCATAGAGCTTTGTTGCCCCCCCTAATTTACATTAAAATACAATAGATGAATAGTCATTCAATGAAAAATCATTTGATTCATTTCCTATCAAAATAAGCATATAAATCTAATCACTAGAATTATTAACTAACTAATAATGTGGGTATTAAATAAAAAAAGAAAAAATGATTCTCTTTCGTCAGAATCCAGAGTATCATTTCACTATATATATGTCGCTATATGTGCTGGAACTCTTTTTATATTTTAATTCGATTATTCTATTATATAAATTTTTATTACTAGAAAATAGTAAAAA